AAAAAGAATAATGAAAGAACTTAAAAAAGTAAGTCTAATTCCATTATTTGGATTGAGGGAAGTATATGAATCGAATACAAAAAAAAAAAAATCACTATCAATAATAAGTAATCATATAAATCATGAATCGTCCATTCGAATTAGATCTGCGGATTGGACAAATTATTCACTGACAGAAAAAAAGATGAAAGATCTGGCTGATAAGACAAATACAATCAGAAATCAAATCGAAAAAATAACAAAAGAAAAAAAAAATATATTTATAACTACGTATATAAACATTAGTCCTAACGAAACAAATTGTGATGATAAAAGATTAGAATCACCAAAAAAGATTTGGCAGATATTAAAAAGAAGAAGTGCTCGACTAATGCGCAAATATCACTATTTTTTTTATTTGTTTATTGAAAGGATATACAAAGATATTTTTTTACGTATCATTAATATTCCCAGAATACATGTAAAAATTTTACTTCAATTAAAAAACAAAATAACGGATAATTCCAATGATGAAACAAATAAAAAAGGATTTGATATTGATCAAAATCCAATTTATTTTATTTCGACTATAAAAAAGTTTATTTCTAATATTAGAAATAAAAATTCGCAGATTTTTTGTGACCTTTCTTCGTTGTCACAGGCATATGTATTTTACAAATTATCACAAGCCCAAGTTATCAACAAGCATTACTTGAAATTTTTATTTCAATATCACGGAACAATTCCTTTTATTAAGGATAGAATAAAAAAAGATTTTTTTGGAACACACGGAATATTACTATTTCATTCCGAATCAAGGTATAATAAACTTAGCGGTTTTAAAATGAATGAATGGAAAAGCTGGTTAATGGGTAATGATCACTATAAATACAATTTATCTCAGACTAGATGGTCTAGATTAGTACCGCAAAATTGGCGGAATAGAATCAATCAAAATTTTATGGTTCAAAATAAAAACTCAACCAATTTTTATTCATATGAAAAAGACCGATTAATTCATTACAAGAAAGAAAACAATTATGCATATGCAGTAAATTCATTACCGAACCAAAAAGATAAATTAAAAAACTACAAATATGATCTTTTATCAAATAAATATCTGAATTATGAAGATAAGAAAGGTTCATATATTTATGGGTCGCCATTCCAAGTAAACGAGGCAAAAAGGATTTCCTATAATTACAATAATTATAATCCCGAACTTTTTTATTTGCCGAAAGATATAGATCTTGGTAACTATCTACCAGAAGATTCTATTATTGATAGGGATCAAAATCCGGATAGAAAATATTTTGATTGGAGAACTATTAATTTTTGTCTTAGAAAAAAGATCGATATTGAGGAATGGAGAAATAGAGATATCGGGGCCAGCGCCAACATTAATAAAAATACTAAGACTCGGACTAATTATTATCAAATAATTGATAAAATTGATAAAAAAAAAATGGATAAGAAAGTGTTTATGAATCCCCCGATTCATAAACAAATCTGCCCAACCAATCAAACAAAAACATTTTTGGACTGGATGGGAATGAATGAAGAAATCCTAAATTGTCCGATATCAAATCTAGAACTTTGGTTTTTACCAGAATTTGTGTCACTTTATAATACATATAAGATTCAACCGTGGATCATACCAATCAATTTACTTCTTTTTAAATTGAATATAAATAAAAACATTAGTAAAAATATCAACGAAAAGAAAAAAAAAGATAGATTATATAATCCAAAAAAATCTCTTGAATTTGAGAATCAAAATCAAGAAGAAAAACAACAGCCAGTCCAAGGAGATCTTGGATCATATGCACAAAATAACAAAAATATTGGATCTGATCCATCGAAAAAAAAAAAAAATGTTAAAGAAGATTATCGGGGATCATACATTCAAAAAAGCAAAAATAAAAATAAATCCATGATAGGAGCGGAACTAGATTTCTTCCTGAAAAGATATTTTCTTTTTCAATTGAAATGGGATAATGCTTTTAATCAAAAAATACTAAATAATATCAAGGTATATTGCCTACTCCTTAGATTGAGAAATCCAAAGGAAATTGCTATATCCTCTATTCAAAGGGACGAAATAAGTTTGGATGTAATGCTGATTCCGAAGTCTACAACTCTTACAAAATTGATAAAAAGGGGACTATTGATTATTGAACCAGCTCGGCTATCCATAAAATGGGACGGACAATTTATCATGTACCAAACCATAGCTATTTCACGGGTGCATAAGAGTAAGCGCCAAACTAATCGAAGATACCAAGAAAAAAGAAATGTTGATAAGAATGGTCTTAATGAATCCATTGCACGACATGAAAATGGGAATAGAAACGATAATTTTTATGATTTTATTGTTCCTGATAATTTTTTATCTCCTAGACGTCGTAGAGAATTGAGAATTCTCATTTGTTTCAATTCAAGAAATGTCAATGTTGGGGATAGAAATCAAGTATTTTGCAATGGGAACAATGTAAAGCGCTGTGGTCAATTTTTTTATGAGGATAAGCATCTTGATGTAGATACAAATCGATTTATTAAGTTCAAATTATTTCTTTGGCCAAATTATCGATTCGAAGATTTTGCTTGTATGAATCGCTATTGGTTTGATACCAATAATGGTAGTCGTTTCGTTATGTCAAGGATACATATGTATCCACGATTGATAATTAGTTGAGGATACATTTACATTACATGGATCAAGCGGCATCTCTGACATGGTATATGAACACAAACAAATATATACAGCCTTATGTTGTTATATTAGATTATGGTACATGATACTGATTACCTGACCTTGATCTTAGCAATTCTATCTAGTAAGTAATGAGTCGTCATAATCTTCTTATCTTAGGTCAAAATTCTTCTCTTTTGTAGGTTAGAAATTTTTTATCTATATTTGAATAAAATTGAAAAAAAAAATGTTAAAGAAGATTATCAATTAAGTGAATTAAAAAAAAAGAAGTATACGAATAAATCCCGATTATTGTGTATAACAAATTAAAATGACTGGCATTATTATTACTGATTAGTAAAATCTATATTTGTAATGTAAATAAAGAAAAAGGGACGCAGAATTTTTTGTTATGGTTAAAAATTTATTCATTTCAGTTATTTCGCAAGAAGAAAAAAAAGAAAATAGGGGGTCTGTTGAATTTCAAGTATTCAGTTTCACCAATAAGATACGTAGACTTACTTCCCATTTGGAATTGCACAGAAAAGACTATTTATCTCAGAGAGGTCTACGCAAAATTCTGGGAAAACGTCAACGACTCCTGGCTTATTTGTCAAAGAAAAATAGAGTACGCTATAAAGAATTAATTAGTCAATTGGATATTCGGGAGCCAAAAACTCGTTAAGTTCATTTTTTTTTTTTTTTTATAATATAATATTTAATATTTATAATAATTATAAATATTAATTATTATTTTTAATGAACTTCATTTGGTTTTCAGCAATTCGTGGAATAATGAATCGGGGAAAAAATATATGACTGTACCGACTACAAGAAAAGACCTCATGATAGTCAATATGGGTCCTCAACACCCATCAATGCACGGTGTTCTTCGACTCATCATTACTCTAGATGGGGAAAATGTTATTGACTGTGAACCCGTATTGGGTTATTTACACAGAGGAATGGAAAAAATTGCGGAAAATCGAACAATTATACAATATCTTCCTTATGTAACACGTTGGGATTATTTAGCTACTATGTTTACAGAGGCAATAACGGTAAATGGACCAGAACAGTTGGGAAATATCCAAGTACCGAAAAGAGCGAGCTATATTAGAGTAATTATGCTAGAACTGAGTCGTATAGCTTCTCATTTGTTATGGCTTGGCCCTTTTATGGCAGATATCGGTGCGCAGACCCCTTTCTTCTATATTTTCCGAGAGAGGGAATTGATATATGACCTATTCGAATCTTCCACAGGTATGCGAATGATGCATAATTATTTCCGTATCGGAGGGGTGGCTGCTGATCTACCTTATGGCTGGATAGATAAATGCTTGGATTTCTGTGATTATTTTTTAACAGGGGTTACTGAATATCAAAAGCTTATTACGCGTAATCCTATTTTTTTGGAACGAGTTGAAGGGGTGGGTATTATTAGTGGAGAGGAAGCAATAAATTGGGGTTTATCGGGACCAATGCTACGAGCTTCCGGAATTCCGTGGGATCTTCGTAAAATTGATCATTATGAGTCTTACGACGAATTTGATTGGGAAGTACAATGGCAAAAAGAGGGAGATTCACTAGCCCGTTATTTAGTCCGAATCGGTGAAATGGTGGAATCCATCAAAATTATTCAACAAGCCCTGGAAGGAATTCCCGGAGGGCCCTATGAGAATTTAGAGGTACGGCGTTTTGATAAAACAAAGGATTCTGAATGGAATGATTTTGATTATCGATTCATTAGTAAGAAACCTTCGCCCACTTTTGAATTGTCTAAACAAGAACTTTATGTGAGAGTAGAAGCCCCCAAGGGGGAATTGGGAATTTTTCTGGTAGGAGATCGGAGTGTTTTTCCCTGGAGATGGAAAATTCGTCCACCTGGTTTTATCAATTTGCAAATTCTTCCTCAGCTAGTTAAAAAAATGAAATTGGCCGATATTATGACAATACTAGGTAGTATAGATATTATTATGGGAGAAGTTGATCGTTGAAATGATAATTGATACGATAAAAGTACAAGCTATCAATTCTTTTTCCAGATCGGAATCCTTAAAAGAGGTTTATGGGCTCATATGGTTACTTATTCCTATTTTTACTCCTGTATTTGGAATCATAATAGGAGTGCTGGTAATTGTGTGGTTAGAAAGACAAATATCTGCGGGAGTACAACAACGTATTGGACCTGAATACGCGGGTCCTTTTGGAATTCTTCAAGCTCTAGCAGATGGTACCAAACTACTTTTCAAAGAAGATCTTCTTCCATCTAGGGGGGATATTAGTTTATTCAGTATCGGACCGTCTATCGCGGTCATATCCATTTTAC